ATTTGATCGTGGTTTACAATTATAGCTTTCATACCTGTTTATTTGGGATCGTCTCTCGGATAAAGAAAAAGAAAGAACAAGAGTAAAAATAACGAGTCAAATCAAGATTTATCCGATTCCCTATGTCAAATTCAAATCACAAAAATACAATAAAGTCCAAAAGGAACAAAACAATGTTGTATCAGACTACTTGTCTTCTTGTAGTTGGATCTCCAAGTTTTTGGAATGCTCCAAATTCGACTTGAGCATCCAAATCTGGGTCAATACCAGCAAAAACATCTCTGAACAAGGTTCTAGCACCATGCCAAATGTGTCCAAAAAAGAAGAGCAGAGCAAACGAAGCATGTCCAAAAGTAAACCAACCCCTTGGACTGCTACGAAAAACACCATCAGATTTCAAAGTAGCACGATCTAATTCAAAAATTTCACCCAATTGAGCACGTCTAGCATATTTTTTCACAGTAGCAGGATCACTATAACTGACTCCATTGAGTTCGCCACCATAAAACTCAACAGTTACACCTACTTGTTCAACACTATACTTCGATTCCGCCCTTCGAAAAGGAACATCGGCTCTAACAATTCCGTCTCCGTCTACCAAAACAACCGGAAATGTTTCAAAAAAAGTAGGCATACGACGTACAAAAAGTTCACGCCCCTCTTTATCTCTAAAGACAGGGTGTCCTAACCACCCAACAGCTATTCCATCCCCATTGTCCATTGAGCCCGCTCTAAACAATCCCCCTTTTGCCGGATTATTGCCAATGTAATCATAAAAGGCTAATTTTTCGGGAATTTTAGACCAAGCTTCTGATAAACTTTGATTTTCGGCTAGCCCAGCACCAACTCTTCGATATATTTCTTGCTGGAAGTATCCCTGATCCCATTGATAACGAGTGGGGCCAAATAATTCAATCGGAGTAGTTGCTGAACCATACCACATAGTTCCAGCAACAACAAAAGCTGCAAAAAATACAGCGGCGATACTACTGGAAAGGACGGTTTCAATATTTCCCATACGCAATCCTTTGTACAGACGTTGGGGTGGACGGACACTAAGATGGAAAAGCCCCGCTAATATGCCCAATGTCCCTGCTGCAATATGATGAGAGGCTATTCCCCCTGGAACAAAAGGATCAAAACCTTCCACACCCCATGCGGGATTTACGGATTGTACCCTTCCGGTTAGTCCATAAGGATCGGACACCCATATTCCAGGACCATACAATCCTGTTACATGAAATGCGCCAAAACCAAAACAAGCCACCCCTGAAAGAAATAAATGAATTCCAAAAATTTTGGGCAAATCCAAAGAAGGTTTTCCTGTACGTTCATCACAAAAGATTTCTAGATCCCAATATACCCAATGCCAGATAGCCGCCAAAAAGCACAAGCCAGAAAACACAATATGTGCGCCGGCCACACCTTCGTAACTCCAAATACCTGGATTCGTTATAGTCCCTCCTGTGATACTCCAACCACCCCATGAATTGGTTATTCCTAAACGAGTCATGAAGGGTATAACAAACATACCTTGTCTCCACATTGGGTCAAGAACAGGGTCAGAGGGATCAAAAACGGCTAATTCATATAGAGCCATCGAACCGGCCCAACCAGCAACCAGAGCTGTATGCATTATATGGACAGAAAGCAAACGGCCGGGATCATTTAATACGACGGTATGAACACGATACCAAGGCAAACCCATGAAAATACCTCTTATATCAACAAAAAATGGACACTATGTAACTTTATTGCACTGTAAAAAACTATACTATGGATCCTCTCTTTTCAGTGGATTATCTCGAGTAAAAGATGAATATTTGTTCTAGTTTTTTAGTAATAGTAATAATGGAAGAATTCTATTCGTAGGAACAAAAGAAGCAGATCTATTCTATACCCGATAAGTAACAATACGCAATGGTGGAGGGGAGGGGGGGTTGACCATATTTTATATGAGTGTTTATATCTTTATATCAGTGAATGCAGACATATTTGTTCATCACTCAAAGGACCTATTCGTAAGAATTTTCCTTTAATCACTTGGTCTTCCTTTTGTATTTAGGATTTTTTTACGAATTTCTTCCATCTATAAAATATAATAAAGACCAATCATTATTAAAACAATAAACCCATTGTTACGTTTCCGCATCAAAGCGAGATATACTACTTAATTTAATTCTTTTTTCATTTAATGCCTATTGGTGTTCCAAGAGTACCCTTTCGAATTCCTGGAGAGGAAGATGCAACTTGGGTTGACGTATAGTGCGACTTGTCAGATATATTGGGGCATATGGGATTTCCCCGTTCTCTTCCCCGATCGAGATATCCTCTCTTTCACCCCAAAAAAGATTGATTGAATCAGCAAAAATTTGGAGCGTGAAATGTAATGAAGTGTAATTAGATCCATTTTTGGGGGAGATATCCAGATTAATATTAGCAATTTACAATAATTTATGGTTGGCTTGGTTGGACCAATAAAATGAAGCATCCAGGCTCTGTTTAGAAAAAAACCCAATTGGTAATATATCTACGATTCCTACTTCTATCATATATTTGTATTTGCTGGAAAACATGAAATAAATTGAAGAAAAAAAAAGAAGTCGTAGCAAAAAGACGTGGTATTGGAATATTTGTGCTATATGTGCAAATCAAAATCGGGTAGATCTTTACTCGGAGTAGAACAGAAACCTAAAAGAATTGAAGAAGCCCATTCCGAAACAAGAAAATTACATCGTGATTTGGATTCGATCTCGATGAAAACAATACATCAATGAGAAGTTAGTTCAATAAGTGTTTAATACATTATTTTTTATTATAATATAGATTAATATAGATAAACGGGTCAAAAGCCGTCTTTCTTGAAAAATGTAAGAAAATTTTCGTTATAAGTTCGAAAGAGTCCGCTATGAAAAAAGAAAGAGGGTTGAAATCTACACATTGATGCTTTTTCGCGATTTTTGGTGAACCGTATGCATCAAAAGGTGCATGTACGGCTCCTAAGGGATAAAATTTTATCCTAATCAACCGACTTTATCGAGAAAGAATATTTTTTTTAGGCCAAGGGGTTGATAGTCAGATATCGAATCAACTTATTGGCCTTATGATATATTTCAGTATGGAGGATGATACCAAAGATTTTTATTTGTTTATAAATTCTCCGGGCGGATGGGTAATACCCGGAATAGCTCTTTATGATACTATGCAATTTGTGCAACCAGATATACAGACAGTATGCATGGGATTAGCCGCTTCAATGGGATCTTTTCTTCTGGCAGGAGGAGAAATTACCAAACGTCTAGCATTCCCTCACGCTTGGCGCCAATGAGTCTTTTATTTGAGAAAAAAAAAAGAAGACTATGCCTTCGCCATATGAATATTAAGTAATAATAGCATGGCACTTCGAATTCGATATGCGAAAATTTTTCAAAACCATTCGATTATGTATCGAAAGAGTAGTATGAGAAAACGGGTATTTCCTATTTTATCTGATCTATCAGGAGCCTAGTTCAGCGTCACAAACTTTTTTGTTTTCACACCGGAAAGCTTTTAACATTTAACAATATTTATGTTAGGAAAGAATATGAAAAAAAAAACAAGATTTTTTTTTACTTATATAACTTAATAACTTATTTGAAAAAAAAAAAGAAACTTTGGGATTGCTGAATAACAGACGAAATAATAAAGCAACGGAACCATCATAGTATTTTTTAACTACTCCAAAACAAAAAAAGGAAGGGTGGTTATTGGATCATTTACCGATCTAGGTCTGATAGACCGTCCATCTTTTCTATTTCTTCGATGGAAGGTCAAAATCAATTCCATAGTAGAGCCGTATGCAATACGCAAAAGATGCCCGTACGGTTGTTCAATTCGATCTTTTTTTTTATTATTCTTTATCTCTCCTCTCGACTTATCGTGCGAGATAGAGGAACCATTTATTATGTTATATCGTCAGGGTAATGATCCATCAACCCGCAAGTTCTTTTTATGAGGCACAAACGGGAGAATTTATCCTGGAAGCGGAAGAACTACTGAAACTGCGCGAAACTATCACAAGGGTTTATGTACAAAGAACGGGCAAACCTTTATGGGTTGTATCCGAAGATCTGGAAAGGGATGTTTTTATGTCAGCAGCCGAAGCCCAAGCTCATGGAATTGTTGATCGTGTAGCGGTTGAATAAAAAAATTAGCAGGGATTCCGCACAAATACACAATTTGAGATTTTATCTTCTTACTTCTTACCAGTTACCAGATTTAATAGATTTATTAATTAATCTATTAATATAGAATATAAGTAATTCATAATCATCGGGTTAGGATTGATCTAAACCAGCTCATTATGTATACGATTCAACATGCCAACTATTAAACAACTTATTAGAAACACAAGACAGCCAATCAGAAATGTCACGAAATCCCCCGCCCTTCGGGGATGCCCTCAGCGCCGAGGAACATGTACTAGGGTGTATGTGCGACTCGTTCCGATCATGGACTAAGACAAAAGAGAGGAAACAAATTATTCCAGTATCAGGGATCGGTTAGGATAGAATGGAAGAACTCCATTCACTATCTTAAAAAAAAATCTATTAATAATTCCTTCTATTTCTATTGTGTATCAAATTTATGGTTTCCGTTGGTGCAAATCCAATCACCTCAATTTTTCAATTTCAGATGAGAAAGACTTCCCCATTGGTAGCAAATGCTTATCCATTAAGCAGGGGAAATCCTATTTCAAAACGAAAAAGCGGAAAGATTATGCCCTTATTCTTGTAAGAACGGACTAACAGGGTCAGCTACTCAGCTAATCTTCATACTTAAATACCGTTACTGTATAGTTAGATTTCGTTGTGAAAGACCTATTACTAGCTATTTCATGGGTAGAGCCAAAGAGTGTGAACTGTACAAGTTAACAATAGCATTGATTAAATGAGGGAAGGGGCTCCGGTGTATAGAGAGGACCTCGTCGTTTAAGAAGTAACCATAGAAACGATGGAATCCACTATTTCTTTATCCATTTCTATTTAATTGAATATGCTTTTTTGATACCTAGTATCAATACAATTTCTTATTTCGAGGTTAAATGCTTAGAAATAAAAAGAAAAAATCGTGGTTGGGAAGGTTATAGTAGCAAAAGCCATTGGAATTTCTTATTTTATACATTGGAAGAATCCGTTTTTCTTATTAATAGACTAGTAATTATTAATAGACTAGTAATTATTAAGAGACTAGTAAAGGGAAAAGAATAACTGAAAGAAAAGAAATCAAATAGTTATTCATCAAAGTTTCATTTATTCAATGACCAGAATTAAACGAGGATATATAGCTCGGAAACGTAGGACAAAAATTCGTTTATTTACATCAAGCTTTCGAGGGGCTCATTCAAGACTTACTCGAACTATTACTCAACAGAAAATAAAAGCTTTGGTTTCGGCTCATCGGGATAGAGATAGGAAAAAAAGGGATTTTCGTCGTTTGTGGATCAGTCGAATAAATGCAGTAATTCGTGAAAATAGAAAAAAGATATACTATAGTTATAGTATATTAATGTATAATCTGTACAAGAGGCAGTTGCTTCTTAATCGTAAAATACTTGCACAAATAGCTATATTAAATAGGAATTGTCTTTATATGATTTCCAATGAGATCATAAAACAAAATTCCCCGGAGACTGAACTCCGGGAAGGTAGAGTAGAGATTTGTATGAAAAAATAGAATCATATGAGAAAGTCGTCAAAATGAACAACCACGTTCAATAAAAAAAGATTTAGTCTTCTTCACCGATTCTCTTTTTTCTTACAACATGATAATCCAAATTGGATTGTCGTAGTTTTCGAACAAAACCTCAATCCACATTTGATTTGAGTTTAGATTGGAATTTGAATTCAATTGAGGAGTAACCCTATTTTTTTTTTGTTTTAAGACCAGTAGTTCTAGCGGCCGACTCGCTTTTTTCAAATTGTTTTTCATTATTAAGAAAAGGTAACGAAGATAAAATACGAGCTTGTTTTATAGCAATCGTAATTAATCGTTGTTGTTTTAAGGTCAATCTATTCACCCGTCTAGATAATATTTTTCCTTGTTCACTAATAAATCGACTAATTAAACTCATGTTTTTATAATCAATTCGATCCCCCGATTGGATCGGGGGCAAACGCCTACGAAAAGATCGCTTGGATTTAAGAAAGAGTCGCTTAGATTTATCCATGGTTTGCTTATTCCTTATCCCGAAAATCCTATTTCTTACAAAATTGGATTTATTTCTATTTTTTAATAAATATAAATATATGTTTTATATGTTTATTTAAATATATTTTATATGTTATATATTATATATACAATACAATTTCTAATAGAATTTATAACAATATGAAAAAATATATCATTTTTCATGTTCCTTGGAGGGGTGACACACAAGCGATCGATTTTCTCTATTTCTTTATCTCCCCGTGAATCGTATGTTTGCAACAACAGGGACAAAATTTTCTCAATTCTAATCGACTAGGCGTATTGTGTCGATTCTTTTGAGTAATATATCTGGAAATACCTGTTGATTTCTTATTAACACTGTTTCGAACACAACTGGTACATTCCAAAATAACTCTTATTCGGATATCTTTACCCTTGGCCATGGGCCATGAACCTCCTTTGGGTTTTTGATTCACTTAACTCTTCTATTTTACGATTCGAAGCGAAGAAGAAGAAAGGAACGAAAAAAAAATTGAAGTTGCTAACTCGAAATCAAATTAGGAAGGATCTCGTTCCAATCAATATAGTATAGTAATAATTAAGTAATACAATGATTTCTAACTATATTTAGAATCACAGTACAGTATTTCAGTTTTCATTTAAGTATCCTGTATGATATTGTTGCCCCGCCCTAGCCATTACATTTCCATTTCTGGTCTCACCCTATCCTATTATTTAATAGAAATGAAATTGATTATTAATTTCATTTTGAATTTCTTATTAATGAAATTCAATTGAAGCCTGGACCGAATTCCGAGTTTCACTGAGGCCGAATCCGACTTTATTCTTTATCTTTTCTAACTTCGAATTCTAAAAAAAAAAGAAGGAGAAAGTAATCACAAATATTTGCTTGTATCTCTAATCTTCTTCACCCCTTCCCGTGTCAATAACTAGAATGAAAAAAAGGGGAATATCAATGCATCCGGGAATAAACGATTGATCTCTATCAATAGACCCGCTAAAGCCCCGAACCATAGAGTACTTACTACTGGTGCCACGGAGAGATATGTTTTTAGATCTCGCATTTTAAATCCTCCTTCTTTATTCTTAATTCTTTATTGTAATTTGTAATACAGAATTACATATATGATCAGATGGTTATTTAATTAATAACCACTTGTATTTGTATATTTGTACGCGGAATTCCTAATTCAAATTGAAATGTACCATTAGATATTCTTTTTTTTTAACAAAAAAAGAGGTCCAGTCCATTTCTGCTCTGCCCGAGCATTCCCTAAAAATTTTCTTTTT